GAAGGATTCCTATACCAATGCAATTAATAAAGGTAAAGGCAACCCCATTCGATTCGTTAGAACAACTTCCATTGAGTCTCTGCACCTATCCCCTTTTCGCTTTCTGAACTCGTGTTTTCTGAAAAATAGGATTTGGCTCAGGATTGCCCACTTTTTATTCCAGGGTTTCTCTGAATTTGGAAGTTACCACTTAGTAGGTTTCCATACCAAGGCTCAATCTAATCAAGTCCGTAGCGTCTACCAATTTCGCCATATCCCCCTTTACACCTACTTATCCTTATAAGACAGGGGTCCTATTGTGATACAACCCCCCCCTTTCATTTAGTTTGGCTGGAACCTTGTAATTCACTAGATAATATACCTATCCCTATATCGAAAAAGCGTCTACTTCATATTCTATTTCTTGTCCATCTTCTTTCGTCTCATTAGGAAGACTCGATGTGCATATTTGTATTTGTTTGGCCCAATCCAAAAAGAGTCTATCAATGATAGATCCGCAATTCAATATGGGTGGATCTATCCCGTATATATATATATGTCTTTCGCCTCTAATTCTTCTCGCACTTTTTTATTTATAATACTGGAACGGTCGATATTGATTCTTCTTTTTTGTCGTCCTATTTGCTACCTTTCTGAACTAAACTGTAGAAATATCTCATTTCTATATGAATTGCAACCCTATCTCTATCTTTCTATTTAATTTACCTAATAGTCTAATCTATTAGATTAACACTCGAATCCTATAGAATTTCTATAATCTGTTATAGCTAATATAATATATCTATAGTTAATCACTATTACAACTAATAATAGTTAGGGATAATATTGTTCATAAACAAAACTCTTCCAATTTTGGATACTCTTGTTAATGGTTAATTATTATAACTATTATAATTTTAATAGTTAAAACTAACTCATTTAATGAAAAAATGTATTTTATTTCATTAATGAATGGAATAAAATTCATAGAATATAGTCAAGATCCCCGCGTTTTCCGAATTTCTATGCACTTTTTCTTTTTATGTGAGCCCGCTTAGCTCAGAGGTTAGAGCATCGCATTTGTAATGCGATGGTCATCGGTTCGATTCCGATAGCCGGCTTGTTCTATTTGTTCGATTTTTTTCATGATTGAAAATCACAACGTCTTCTTGAGATCAAGGAATATGGAAAAGGCTACTCTACTTTTTCTCCAAACGTCGGATAATGGATTTTTTATGTTGTAGGAACTTCCAACTATGAATAAAAACAGGGGATTTAGATCCATACAGAACAAATAAGGAGGGGGGCACTTAACTTCCTATGTATACATATACAATATTTTCCATATATAGAATACAATTCATTTCATTCTTCTTTGTAGTACTTCAGCAAATTTGCCTTTGTTTATCGTTTAGTTCAGTCTTAATTTAAGTTTATTCTGTCCATTTTTCATTTTTTTTTTTATTTTCTTTCTATTTTAAAAAAATAAGGAGTTTTTATGTCTCGTTACCGAGGGCCTCGTTTCAAAAAAATACGCCGTTTGGGGGCTTTACCGGGACTCACTAGTAAAAGACCTAGATCTGAAAGTAGTCTTAGAAGTCAACCGCGTTCCGGGAAAAGATCTCAATATCGTATTCGTTTAGAAGAAAAACAAAAATTGCGCTTTCATTATGGGCTAACAGAGCGACAATTAATTAGATATGTTCGTATCGCCGGAAAAGCCAAAGGATCCACGGGTCAGGTTTTACTACAACTACTTGAGATGCGCTTGGATAACATCCTTTTTCGGTTGGGCATGGCCTCGACCATTCCTGGAGCCAGACAATTAGTTAACCACAGACACGTTTTAGTTAATGGGCGTATAGTAGATATCCCAAGTTATCGCTGTAAACCTCGCGATATTATTACTACGAGAAATGAACAAAGATCAAAAGTTTTGGTTCAAAATTCTATGGATTCTGCTTCCCGCGAAGAATTGCCAAAACATTTGACTCTTGACTCGTCCCAATATAAAGGGGTAGTAAATCAAATAATAGATAGTAAAGGGGTCGGTTTGAAAATCAATGAGTTGCTAGTCGTGGAATATTATTCACGGCAGACTTGATCCTAATCAAATAAAAAGAACACAAATCTTCGGACAATTTTGATCTCCTTTTCCGAAGTAGAGGGGATGAAGTCCGTATTTTTCTACGATTCTTGTATTACAACTAGCGGTGAGATTCTCACCCCTTGTCTATTCTTTTTTTTTCGAAATTTCCGATACCAACCAAAGTGCTTAGGAAAGGAATAGAGAATCTCTAGAATTACCATTGGATATAATGGTATCGATTGCTATTAGATAGATTGCGGCCGATACCACTACTGTTGGTGAATTCGAATAAGATAAGATTCGGAAAGAGAGGGATTCGAACCCTCGGTAAACAAAAGTCTACATAGCAGTTCCAGTGCTACGCCTTGAACCACTCGGCCACCTTTCCTATATAATCTTAGGATTATGGTCCAGAAACCAATTGAATAGCGAGTTATTCATATTCTTTTGAATTATTGCAATACAGACACGGCCAATCAATTCGAAATCGAAAACTTTTCGTCAAACAAAGTCAACTTCTAGGAAAGGAAAAGAATATATATCTATTTTGTCAAGACAAGGATCCCATCATTTTCTTTTTATATTTATACTAGATTAAGCCAATGAATTGAAATGAATCAACTAACCCCATTTTATGCTATGATTACATTATTCTAATTACGTTTAGGCTCGACTTATAGTTTAGTTAGACTTAGACTATGTTCTATAGAAATGCGAAAACTCCTTTGCTTTGTTATTTTCGGTTTCTCAACAACAACCCTTTTCACGAGCTACCCCATATCATAGATCTATTACAAATTAATGAGTCGTCTGTGATTTTTTTATTCCCATTGGTGTATACATTCAATTCAAACCAAATGGATAGCTATTATCTAACTTATCTAAAATAGTAAGAGTTACGTTTATTGGTATAATTGGAATGAACCCCAGTCAATCGGATTTCCATATTTCCTATCTATCCCGGACCCTTTGGGACAATTAGGGTGGAAGGTCAACATCTTTTTTGTTCGAATTCGTTTTCTTTTAGAATTTGTTTGTTTTTCTTTTTATGTGATTTCGTACTGTACAATTCCTTTGTTTGTGAAATCATTTTCCCCCGAGGGGGATAATAAAATGAGAAGAATTTATATAATGGGTTGCAAACTATGCCTAGATCTCAGATAAATGGAAATTTTATTGATAAGACCTTTTCAATTGTAGCTAATATCTTATTACGAATAATTCCGACAACTTCAGGAGAAAAAGAGGCATTTACCTATTATAGAGATGGTGCGATTTGATTCTTTTTATATATTAATTATGTATAGAATTTCTTATTTACTTGTACTTTACTTTACCGCCCTTATTCATCCTTATCCCCACAAGAAAGAGATATGATTAGGGATAAAGAAATGAATTATTGAAATAAACCTACGCTTGGTGAAGGTGAAGTTTGGAGATAGAACAATTCCTTCTGTCGTGTATCCGCGATTGATGCAGTCTCAGATGCTTCAATTGTCGATTCTAGTATTGAGCGAAAGGTTAAACCTAGTGGTTCTTTATGTATTGCAGGTCACCCCTACTTTATTAGTACTAATAGTACTAACTAGTACTAACCAATAGGTCGCATAAAGGAAGAAGCACTACACTATGCCCAGGAATCAACAACACGAAACCTTTGTTATATTATAAATTAGCCCTTTCCTTATTTTATTGGGATCGGGACTACTAAAAGTGGTTGGGACAACAAACATCCGTCTCGTTCGTATTTTGGATACCCGTATAACCACCGAAGATCGTTGAAGTGACGAATTCCTGAAATAGAAGGCGTTGAGGACAAAGAAATTGTTTGAGTTACCATTTATTTCTATCTAGAATCGACATCTTTTCTTAGCACAAAAGATGGACCTCTTGCAGGAAGGCTGGCTAGAAATTTCTTGTAAAAACACCAGCCCCCGTCAGTTCATAATGAGAATATCCCAACCCCTTTGATTTTGAATTACATAGCATGGATTATTCCCTTTATTACTATGCACAGAAGGGGGGAGCCGTATGAGATGAAAGTCTCACGTACGGTTTTGGAACGGAGATTCATTGAATAAAATAAACGACCGTAACGGATGTCGGCTCAATCCGAAGGAAATTATGCGGAAGCTTTACAAAATTATTATGAAGCTACGCGACTAGAAATCGATCCCTATGATCGAAGTTATATACTCTATAACATAGGACTTATTCACACAAGCAACGGGGAGCATACGAAAGCTTTGGAATATTATTTCCGGGCACTCGAGCGAAACCCATTTTTACCGCAAGCTTTTAATAATATGGCCGTGATCTGTCATTACGCGCGGCTATCTCCACTATAGAAAGAAGGGAAGAAAGATCAAATTTGCTAGTATTTACTAGCAAAAATAGGCTTTCTACATATGTATCGTCTAAAGCAACGATTTTTATCAGCTGTAGCAAAAAAACAGACTTCGTAGGAGCCGAAATAAATGGGTACAGCCTATATACTAGATTCTATGGATAAAGGATCTAATTGAGAGAAGAAACACCGTAAAGATCAAGTAGAGAGATTTGTTTTCGGGCCGATACAATAAGAACTGCTTACTTATGTCATGATATGATATAAAAGTTAGGAATCAACTTATGTAATAGAGTCGATCTACTAAGGTATTGAGCAGCGGTGTAGCATCAGATCCCAAAGATAGTAAGTCCTTTCTTTTTTTTAGAGAAAAGTCTTTTTCAAAGATTCTATACGAATTTCTATATGAAATCGAGATAGTTACCTTTCAGAAGATTATAATAATAAAAGGGGTAACTGTTCTTTATTCTTCTGAAGATAGGAAAAAAGAAAAAACAGATTTTTGATCAAAATGAGAGTTTGAAACTTATGTAATTAATTTCTTCTGGTTAACCCAATATAAAATCAGATGGATTTCTCGTAAAT